TCTTTTCCTTGACTAACTTCTTCTTTTCCTTGACTAACTTCTTCTTTTCCTTGACTAACTTCTTCTTCTTCTTCTTCTTCTTCTTCTTCTTCTTCTTCTTCTTTTCCTTTGAAATTTAAAAGAAGTAACTTCATAGGTCTAAGCCACGGGTTCATTTGATATGTCCTCTTACGTAGCATAAATTCTGGGAAGAACCAATCTTCCTGATTCGAATCTTCCTCATTCGAATTCGCTCTGGGTGCCTTTAAGATTTCTTCATTCATTCCCATCCAATTAAAAAAGCTTTTTTTGTCTTCTTTGAGTTCTGGATCTTCTTTGAGTTCTGGATCTTCTTTGAGTTCTGGATCCTTTTCGATTTCTGGATCCAAGAGCATTTTTGGAACGATATCATAAATAAGACCTCTATTCTCATTCTCAATTATTTCAGAATTCTCATTCTCAATTATTTCAGAATTCTCATTCTCAATTATTTCAGAATTCTCATTCTCAATTATTTCAGAATTCTTAGTCTCAATTATTTGAGAATTCTTAGTCTCAATTATTTCAGAATTCTTAGTCTCAATCTTAGTATTTGTATTATGGTTAGGGTCGATCTTTTTCCCGGCCTCCAAATTGACTAGATATTTTTCTAAAAACTTCCAATCAAAGTCCATATATTTTCTTTCAGGTTTTTTCTTTCGCATTTTTTTCAGAGACATAGAAACCTTGTCTAGATAATTGTCTAGAGAATTCTTGTCTCGATAAACCTTGTCTAGATAATCCTTGTAATAATCCTCGTAATAATACGTTTCTAGATAAAGCTGGTCTAGAGAATCCTTGAAATAAACCTTGTCTAGAAAACTCTTGTCTAGATAATCCTGATAATCCTTGGGATAATCCTTGTCTACATAAGTATTGTCTAGATAATTGTGTAGATAAGTACTGTCTCGATAAACCTTGTCTAGAAACTTCTTGTCTAGTATCCAATCCTTGAAATAAGTCTTGAAAACAATCTCCTCTGGTATATCAAATAAGTCGACCTCTTGGCTCTTATTTACTTGTAATGGCAATTTAGAAATAGAGGAGTCCTTCTTAGTTTCAGAAGAAATGTATTTATATGCTAAAAGATCATATTTATGGTTTTTCTTAAACTTAGTTTTTTGATTTCTTACTAATGAATATACTTCAGAATCATCTTGTTTTTTGGAATGAAGTAATGGGTCTTTTTCATATGAATCTCCTTTATTTAAATCGTTATTTTGAGGCGTATGGCGTCGGTTGACTTTATTTCGCCAGGCTTGTGCGCCTACTCGCTCCCAATGACCCTTAGATAAATTGTAGTGAGACTGACCTCTTAACCAGTTTTTCCATGGATTCGTTCCAAAATTTCGAAGTTTCTTATGCTTTAATTCGGAATGGAATATTCCCTGTCTTTCAAAAGAATCCTTTATTGCAGTCTTAAGAAAAAAAGACGTTCCGCGATATTGAAGAACAGATCTTAACTTATCACTAACTAGGGTTTGTGATAATTTGTAAAATACATATGCTTGTGACAGGGAAGATAAATTTGGCAAGGAAGCAAATTTCGGAACAATCTGTGACTTCCGCTTAGTTATATTTTTTATAGTCGAACTAAAGGTAATTCTTTTTTGATTTGTTTCAGTATTGGAAATGTCTTTCTCAAAAAATTTTTTTGTTAAATTGATTCTAGGAATCTTAATGATACATAGAAAGATATCTAGGTATATTTTGTATATTTTTTCAATGAAAATATTTTGAAAATAATTCCATTTACTTATTAATCGAACATTTCTTCTTTTTACAATTTTCCAAATATTTTTGGGTGATTCTACATTATTATTTTGCTTTTTGTTGTTAGGACTATTATTTAGTCCTGGAGTTACTTTTTTTTTTTCTTTTGTAATTCTTTCTATTTGATTTTTGATTGTGCTTGTTCTATTAATCAGATTTTGTATTTTTTCTTCTGAATTTGTAGAAGCTGTAGATCGAATTTGACTAAATGATTCATTAATTATCTCATTGCTGATTATAGAATCTTTTTCTTTTTGAGTTTCACTCGATTCATCTACTCCTATCCCTTTCAATCTTGTATTTTTTTTGATTATTTTCAAAATTGTGCTTTTTAGAACTAGAACCCTTTCTTTAAGCCGTTTTATGCTTTCTTTAAGCCGTTTTATGCTTTCTTTTGCGTTTCCTAGAACTCTAACAAAATTTTGCTTTATTTTTGGGTTGAAAACGCTTCTTATAAGTCGAAAGGCGCTCCCTTCCAATTTTTCTGCTGCGAATCTTTGACTTTTTTTGCCTAGTTCTTTAAAAATGGGCCCCCAAAAAATGGAAAAGGAACGGTTGGGTCGGGCACCACCCCAAGGATAGTCAGCTAGTCCCCAGAAAGACCTTATAAAAGCATAATCGTTGGTTATCCTTTGTCTATCATCCGCTGTGTGCCAAGGTTTCAACTCTAAAGGCCATAAAACTTTGACCTGAAGACCGTAGTCCCACCACTCCTCCGGAAAGTTCCTGATGGATATGACGCCTATAGCAAAACCGTCATCGTTGCATAAAAGATGAGTCTCGTTTTCCCAGTCCTTTCTATCCTCAGCCCACTCGGGCTGCTGCAAAAATAAGATACGACCAATATTTTTAGCTATTATCGCTAAAGGCAATGCAATATATCTTCTCAAATAGGAGTTAAAAATTAATACGATACCTCTTACTCCTAGCCCATAATAAAGCTCATTCCATGCATCTATTCCATCCATCCGGAACAGCTCTTCTTCGGGGTCTAGTTCGATTTTATCTTTTTTGATTCTTTTCAATTTTTTCCGTTCTTTCAATGCTTTGCTTTTTTTTTCGTCTATCTTCCTTTTTGTCTTCCTTTTTGTCTTCCTTTTTGTCTTCCTTTTTGTCTTTGTCTGTTCTTTCTTAGGTCCCTTAAGAGTGAAAAAGTCCCCTTTTTTGATTCCAAACCTATGCATCAAATTTTGCATTTTCAAAACAAGGGGTTTCACTACCCTAAAAGAACTAGACAGTGTACTTTTTAAGAAGCCCAAAAAAAGAGGGGAATGCGGAAACATTTCAATCTGTCTTACAACAACTCCGTTTTTACGCCTTAGGACGCTCGCAACACCTTTGATGTCATCCTGATGCCAAAATTGGTCGCGCACCGCTCTCAAGGAGGTCCTCCACACGTCCTTATTCTCGGTTTTCCACTCGATATTGGTGGTGAGGCTGCCAACGTGAACATGAGCAAGGCTTTTCTCAAAGTCAATACTATAAGGGTCTCCCCCACTCTTGATCAAATCCTTCATAACCTTCTCATTAATCTCTTTAGCAATCTCCGGATCAATCTTATTACTATCTTTAGAAAGATTTTTGATAAGTAAATTTTGAGTATCCTGATTCAAAATAATTTCATATTTGTATTGTGCTGATATAATATCAAAGCACTCATTATCTCCCCGCTCGGTCACAAAGGGTTCGCCCAGGTCGTATACGACCTCGCGGAGTAATACGTATGACCAGCGAGGGACGCGTTGACGGATGTGCGCTCGTCCCGCCCTTTCTCCCACTTTATAAGTCCTTAGTTGCTGTAGCTTTTTTAGTTTTCGCTGGTTCCAATCAATGCTTCCCCCCCCTTTTTCCCAAGGCTTAGAAAAAAATTTTGCCAAAGGATTATAATATAATTTTCCTTCTGCTCTTAGTTTTAGTGTTTTACTTTTGAGTATCGCAAAGATTCTCTCTTCATATTTTGGGGACTCGAAAATGAAACCTGGCAAAAGGGTCTCATGAATTTGATTTAGAGCAAGGATTTGCTTAAGTTGAGATTCTGTAGGTTCAGCGTCGATTCTTTCACGAGATTCTGTAGGTTCAGCGTCGATTCTTTCACGAGATTCTGTAGGTTCAGCGTCGATTCTTTCACGAGATTTTGTAGTTCCATTTTTTTTTCTTCGACGAGATTGCATTGCATTCTTTTTTCTTCGACGAGATTGCATTGCATTCTGGACTTTTTCACGAGATTGCATTTCATTCTTTTTTCTTCCACGAGATTTACGAGATTGAATTACATTGTAGACTTTTTCACGAAATTCACCCAATTGAAGAAGTGCCCTTTCGTCGCGTAGACGTGCTTCTTCGCGTAGACGTGCTTCTTCGCGTAGACGTGCTTCTTCGCGTAGACGTGCCTTTTCTTCCCTTTTCTCCTGTTCTTTGCTTTTCGGTGCCTTTTCTTCGCTTTTCTCCTTTTCTTCGCTTTTCTCCTTTTCTTCGCTTTTCTCCTTTTCTTCGCTTTTCTCCTTTTCTTCGCTTTTCTCCTTTTCTTCGCTTTTCTCCTTTTCTTCGCTTTTCTCCTTTTCTTCGCTTTTTTCCTTTTCTTCGCTTTTCTCCTTTTCTTCGGGATCCTCGATTACTTTGCTAAATTTTTTGATTCTTCCACGAGAGGGCCCATTCAACAAAGGATCATACCTTTTTGGTAGGCAGAGGCAGGTTTCGTTGATTTTCTCAATACAAACCCGAGTCCTTTTGTCGAGTATATCTAGAAAAAGAAATCCCGTGTCTAGAGCCTCAATTCTCTTTATAAACTCGTTATTTAAGTTGTTTTGTCTTTGTTTGTTCTTATAAAGCCAATCTTTGTCTAGTTTATCAAAGGAGAGTCTTTCTACTGTGGACGAAGATATCATCCCTTTCGTCAGTTCCTTAAAACTAGAAAAACTAGGAGGATCTGTAAAAGATATTCTTTTTTTTCCATCACTTCGGCATGTATCAAAAAAATATTGTGAAGCTTCCTTTCTTACAGCCCCAAAAAAGTGTTGATTGCTTATGTATCGTACTGGACGAGTCCATTGAAACTGAAAAAAATCGGACGCTAAAATGTTTTCCACCACTATGGGGTCTTTTTGATCTTTTTCTTCATCCAGATCCACTCCCCAACGCTGGGGAGGAATTTCTTCTTTGAATAGCACTTTTTTTCGTGCAATCTCCTCTTTCTTTTCCTCTTTCTTTTC